TAAACCCTAGACTAATAATACGATAACTCCAAAGATCCAATTGTTGAATCAATTGAAACCTGTAATAATTCCTAGAAGAAAGAAAAGAGGTGTTTGGTAAAAGATTATTCTTTTCTCTCACATATTGAATCTCGCCCAGAGAAAACGACTCATTTACGAAATTATTGCTTTTACTAAAAATACTTATGAATTTTCGAAATGTAATGACTAGAAGAGCTAGTGATAATAATGATCCGCATAAAAGAGCTGCATAGCCCAATACCATCATACTTACGTGCATCATTAACCAATGGGATTGGAGAGCTGGTACTAATATTTCGGATTGATGCATTTCAGTTAAAAGACCCGAAGTAGCAAAACCTTGGGTAAAAATAGCACTTGGCGCGGTTATTGCCTTTAAATAGTTTTTATACTTTTTAAAATACGGAACCATATGAATAATGGAGAAACTCCATGAAAGAAAGATTAATGATTCATATAAATTACTTAATGGTAAATATCTCAAATAAATCCAACGAGTCATTAATAATCCTGTTATACAGAAAAAAGTAGTCATCATCCCCTTTTCTAACGAATCATATAGTCCTATGATTTCATCGACTAATAAGGTTATCAAATGAATTGTAATTACAATTGAAACGACTGAAAAGGATATATGAGTTAATATATGCTCTAAAGTTGAAAATATCATAAAAAAATTTAAATTAAAAAAGGAAGGTTTCTCAATTTCAATTATAGGATAGGAATTGAAATCGGGAATTGAATTCAGTATAGGACTTACTCTTTTAGGAGATGTCATGCCGCCACTCGGACTCGAACCGAGATGCTCTAGCACTGCTTCCTAAGAGCAGCGTGTCTACCGATTTCACCATAGCGGCTTGTTCGAAATTATAATAACCTATTTTTATTCAATCGTCGAGATTGAAGTAGTCAATTCAATGCCATATGCAATATATATATATAATATATATTTAGGAAAGATTAAAATTGCTGAATAAAAACTTTTTATTAGAATTTTACCGTAACGCTTTCAATAATCCTTATTTTTATTGGTCTATTTTTTATTATAGTGTTATAGTCTTCGTTTTATTTAACTTAAAAATGGGATTTGAAAATACTTTATTATTTTATGCTCGAATAAAATCTAATAACTGGTGCAACTTGATAGTTATAACCTCAATTTATGGATTGAACTCAAAACGTTCTTTCTCATTTTTAATTTTTTAATAATTCATTTCTTAATGATTTATTTTATGAATCTCAAAAAATGCATTTTTTCGATGACATAAAAATCCTATTTTTATGTATCACAATTTTGTTGATACATGCAGGGGATTGTAACTCTTTGCATAGCTTTGTATTAAATGTCAGTGTTTGTTTTAATTGTGTAGAGAATTTGTTTACCAAACAAATTAATTCAATATTGAATATTGGTAGGTTTTGGACTAGGCTAGGGGATATTATGTAATAAAAAATTTCAATTTCTAGCCTAAGTAAATCCTATTTTTAGTATAATCACTTAAAAAAAGGTTTTTCTTAATTGGCTTAAATGAAAAATAAATTAAAAATTAGGGGTATATCCTAATAAATTAGGGGTATATATCCTAATAATAAGTTATAGAAAGAATAGTTTAGAAAGTTATAAAACACATCTTAAACTTAATTAATTAGTTTCAACAACCTATTAGTTTTGACTACAAATTTTATATTATATATTTTCTTCTATATTATTTTAATAAATAGATTTATATATTTTAAATCTATTAAATATACTATAGTTATGCTTTTACAGTATAAAATAATATAAATAAATAATATAAATAAAAGAGAAAGGTTTTTTATTATTGAATCGATGGGGATTCTTATTTTCCCCACCCTAAAAACAATAAAGCCTACTCAAAAGAAAGGTTAATCTTGTGCTTGCGTTTATTCTTTTTTCAAACAAAGAAGTATAGTATTATACTTTAAATTTAGTAGACACAAGAATCCTTTTTTTATTTTTATTATAAAAGCGAAACTAATTCAATTTAATATTGCTATTGATCGGGTCAAAACATTAGAGAATACCCAGTTTTCCTTTTATTTCTATTTAGATATTTTTTATTATCTATATATTTAGATAAATATATATTTATCTATATTAATACATTATATAATATAAGTTAATATATATTATAATATATATTATAATTTATAATATAATTATATTATATTATATAAGTTAATGAATATAATTATAAGTTAATATAATTTATAATTTTTATAATTTTTTTAGTATTATTTAAAATTAATTATTTATATAAATAAAGTATTTAATTATATAAATTAAGTATAAAGTATTAATTTGCATTCTAAAATTCTAAAAGTATTAATATTTAATTAATATTTATTATAATAATTATAATATAATACAAATTTTAATTTTTAGAAATTTTTTAACTTATAAAATAAAATACAACTTATAAATAAAGAAATTCTAAAAAATTTCCAATTATAAACAAATTAGACTGACTGTCTTTCGAGCCAGAACAACTCAAATTATTCTTTAATTATTTATTTGTTGGATAAAAAAAACTTTTTGAATTCCTTGTAGAAAGAGATTTACCTAACGAAAAAGCTTTCAATGCTGCCCAATATCCTTTCTTTTTCCAAATATTTTTACGAATCCGCTTTTTTGAGATAGAAGTACGTTTTTTCGGAACTGCCATTAAAAATTATAATAAGTATTTAATTGCTATAGTTGGATGTCAAAGACATCTATTGTTCAAAACCAATTGTTCTTTATTTTTATTATTAATTATCTAGTTATCTATTTATTTTCTAGATTGTACTCCCTTCATAAAAATATAAATATAGAAAATCGCGTAACTAAATACTAAATAAAATAATAGTACTGGGAACAAAATAATAAAAAAAAAATCATTTTCTATTCCATACAATATCGAATAATTCATATTTATTTTATTGGTCCTCTTCTATACTCATTCAAATCCATATCTATAAAATTTGCTATGCCGTATAAATCTAATTAATTAACGTTGATATGATAATCAAATAAAAACAAAAAAAAATACAAACAAAAAGACTATACCTCTCTTTATATCTCTGTTTTATATCTCTGTCTAGTTTCTTTTTTTTTGTCGTCCTACATTGATTTATACAGGTAATAAAAAGAGCAAAAATACAATACATAATAAAAAACATCCAAAGTTTTACTAAACCAAGCCCTAATTAATTAATATTTTTTTTCTATTAATTAGAAAATTTAATTGGTCAAGCTCGCAAAAAGAGCAAGAGTATATCTAATTTTAATTTTAAAATGTGCAAGAGACTAGTACTTAATCTGTTATCTGTTAAAAACTAAAAACGCCAAGATAAATAATTTTCTAAAAGCTATTTTAGTAATTCCTCTTTTTTTTTTTATGTAAAGTCAAGTTTTGGATGTCATAGTTTGTAGATCAGAGCCTGTCCTAAAAATATAAAAGTCTTTTATTACAATAATCTTACAATAAAAGACAATCAATCAGTTCCAAAATCAATTGGTTAATGATTTGAAATAACCCAAAAAAGAAATAACTTTTTGGGGATAAGTTATGGTTTTTTTTATGATTCAGATCAAATACTGCTTTTGGTGTAATTATTTGTCTTTGCTCTATCAATATATATAAATTAGTGTAATACGAAATAATAATGAAAATGGAAATTTTCATTTTTTGGATCTTCATCAAACTTTACTTAATAATAATTGAATTGTAATACAAAGTACTAGTTTTTTTTTCAATAGTAATTTCTTCATATCATTTGACGAATTTTAACTTCTTGATTTTAAATATTTAAATTCAAATAGTTGAAAAAGATTCAGAATAATTATAAAATTCGATATTTTGTTTATTTGAATTTTTTATTTTATTAACTGACCCCTTTCATTTCACTTTCATTTCAAAAGAAATAAGAGCCGGTAAATCAGAACCAATTAATTAAGATAAAAATAAAAAGACTTTTTTATTTATTTTTATGGAATATATATATCAATATTTCTGGATTATAACTTTCATCTCACTTCCTGTTCCTATATTAATAGGAGTAGGACTTCTACTTTTTCCAACGGCAACAAAAAGTCTTCGCCGTATGTGGGTTTTTCCAAGTGTTTTATTGTTAAGTATAATTATGCTTTTTTCAACCTATCTAGCTATTCAACAAGTAAATAACCCTTCTATATATCTATCTATATGGTCTTGGACTATAAATAATGACTTTTCTTTAGAATTTGGCTATTTAGTTGACCCACTTACTTCTATTATGTTAATATTAATTACTACTGTTGGAATTTTGGTTCTTATTTATAGTGACAATTATATGTCTCATGATCAGGGATATTTGAGATTTTTTGCATATATGAGTTTTTTCAATACTTCAATGGTAGGATTGGTTACTAGTTCTAATCTCATACAAATTTATTTTTTTTGGGAATTGGTTGGAATGTGTTCTTATCTATTAATAGGTTTTTGGTTTACACGACCTACTGCAGCGAATGCTTGTCAAAAAGCGTTTGTCACTAATCGCGTCGGAGATTTTGGTTTATTATTAGGAATTTTAGGTTTTTATTGGATAACGGGCAGTTTAGAATTTCGGGATTTGTTTGAAATATTCAATAACTTGGTTTATAATAATGAAGTTAATCTTTTATTTGCTACTTTGTGTGCCTTTCTATTATTTGCTGGTGCAATTGCTAAATCTGCCCAATTTCCCCTTCATGTATGGTTACCCGATGCTATGGAAGGGCCTACCCCTATTTCAGCTCTTATACATGCTGCTACTATGGTAGCAGCTGGAATTTTTCTTGGAGCTCGGCTTCTTCCGCTTTTCATAGTTATGCCTTATATAATGAATCTAATAGCTTTATTAGGTATAATAACATTACTTTTAGGAGCCACTTTAGCCTTTGCTCAAAAGGATATTAAGAGAGGTTTAGCTTATTCTACAATGTCTCAATTGGGTTA